GATGAAGTGCCTGATCTTAAAAGGATTATTTTGATAGAATAAATTATGTAAAAATTTTACCTTCATTAAAATTACATTTAATAGAATTAAACTATTTCCAAAAGTATCAAAAACTTATATACATCATATACTAAAATGTAAAAAAGATAAGCTAATCTAAGCTTTTAGGCTCATACCCTAAATATAAAGGCTATAATCCTTTTCTTCTTAATAATTTACACTTACAAATTAATTTTTATTATAACATTATTTATAGGAACAATAATTTCAATTTCATCATACACATGACTAGGAACTTGGATAGGATTAGAAATTAACCTATTATCTTTTATTCCTTTATTAAAAAGTAAAAATAATTCATATTCTACCGAATCATCAATTAAATATTTTTTAGTACAAGCACTTGCATCAACAATTTTTTTATTCTCAATTCTAATAATTATAATAACAAGAAATTTAATTAGAGATATAATAAATATTAATATGTTTTTAATAATAATAATTAATTCATCACTTTTATTAAAAATGGGAGCTGCCCCTCTCCATTTTTGATTTCCTGAAATTATTGAAGGAATAAACTGAATTAATAGACTAATTTTAATAACATGGCAAAAAATTGCCCCAATAATATTATTATCTTACACAATTAAATATTCTAATTATATTATCATTATTATCATACTTTCAACTTTTGTTGGAAGTATCGGAGGATTAAACCAAACTAGTCTACGTAAAATTATAGCATATTCATCAATTAACCATTTAGGATGAATATTAAGATCTTTTCTTAATAGAGATATAATTTGATTATTCTATTTTTTAATATATACATTTATTTCAATAACGTTAATTTTAATTTTAAATTCCTTTAAAATTTTCTATTTAAAACAAATATATGCATTTATAAATAAAAATCTTTTAGTAAAATTTAGTTTAATATTAAATTTACTATCATTAGGAGGATTACCTCCTTTCTTAGGATTTTTACCAAAATGAATTGTAATTCAATATCTTAGAAATAATTATATATATTTATTGTTATTTATAATTATAATAACATTAATTACATTATTTTTTTATTTACGGATTGCTTATTCAAGTTTAATTTTATCTCACAATGAATTAAATTTTAATATTTTAATAAATATAAATCTTAAAATAAATAGTTTAATGCTATTTTTATCATTTATTTCAATTAATGGATTAATTTTATGTACAATTTTTTTTAATTTATACTAAACAAGGATTTAAGTTAAACCAAAACTAATAGCCTTCAAAGCTGTGAATAAAGAAAAATTTACCCGCTTTAAGCCTTAGCGGCTAAGCGAAGAATTTATTTCTAAGGTTAAAAGTTTTAAGAATTGATTTTCTATCTTTAAATTTGCAATTTAAAATTTTTATTAAAATATAAAACTTAGTTGGTAAAAGAAATTTAATTTCCTAAATAAATTTACAGTTTATTACCTAATATCTCAGCCATTTTACCGCGACAATGATTATTTTCAACAAACCATAAGGATATTGGAACATTATACTTTATTTTTGGTGCATGATCAGGAATAGTCGGAACCTCTTTAAGAATGTTAATTCGACTTGAATTAGGAAACCCTGGGTCACTAATTGGTGATGACCAAATTTATAATGTAATTGTTACTGCACATGCATTTGTAATAATTTTTTTTATAGTAATGCCTATTATAATTGGAGGTTTCGGAAACTGACTAGTTCCTTTAATACTAGGAGCTCCTGATATAGCATTCCCTCGAATAAATAACATGAGATTCTGACTGCTCCCCCCTTCTTTAACCCTTCTCCTTATAAGCAGCATAGTTGAGAGAGGAGCTGGCACAGGTTGAACAGTTTACCCACCACTTTCTTCTAATATTGCCCATAGAGGAGCCTCAGTTGACCTAGCTATTTTTAGTCTACATTTAGCTGGAATTTCTTCAATTTTAGGAGCTGTAAATTTTATTACTACAATTATCAATATACGATCTGTAGGAATAACTTTTGACCGAATACCTTTATTTGTCTGATCAGTAGGAATTACTGCTCTGTTACTATTACTATCATTACCTGTATTAGCTGGAGCAATCACAATACTTCTAACAGATCGAAATTTAAATACTTCATTTTTTGATCCTGCAGGAGGTGGAGATCCAATTTTATACCAACATTTATTTTGATTCTTTGGACACCCTGAAGTTTATATTCTAATTTTACCTGGATTCGGTATAATTTCCCATATTATTAGCCAAGAAAGAGGTAAAAAGGAAACTTTTGGAACACTAGGAATAATTTATGCTATATTAGCTATTGGTTTATTAGGATTTGTTGTTTGAGCTCATCATATATTTACAGTCGGAATAGATGTAGATACCCGAGCCTATTTTACATCAGCAACTATAATTATTGCTGTTCCTACAGGAATTAAAATTTTCTCATGACTTGCTACTTTGCATGGAGCTCAGTTATCCTATAGACCTTCTTTATTATGAGCTTTAGGATTTGTATTTTTATTTACTGTCGGAGGATTAACTGGAGTAGTACTAGCTAATTCTTCAATTGATATTGTTCTTCATGACACATATTATGTTGTTGCTCATTTTCATTATGTTTTATCAATAGGAGCTGTATTTACTATTATAGCAGGATTTATTCAATGATTTCCATTATTTACAGGACTAAGTTTAAATAATAATCTCTTAAAGGTTCAATTTCTTATTATATTTTTTGGAGTAAATTTAACATTTTTCCCTCAACACTTTTTAGGTCTAAGAGGGATACCTCGACGATATTCTGACTACCCAGATGCTTATACCTCATGAAATATTATATCATCAATTGGGTCAACTATTTCTTTTATTGGAGTTTTATTACTTATTTACATTATCTGAGAAAGATTTATCTCTCAACGTTTAGTAATTTTTTCTAACCAAATAACAACATCTATTGAGTGATTTCAAAACTTTCCTCCTACTGAACATAGTTATTCTGAATTACCAATGCTATCTAATTTCTAATATGGCAGACTAGTGCAATGAATTTAAGCTTCATGTATAAAGTGCCTACTTTTGTTAGAAAAAGATGGCAACATGGTCTAATTTAAATTTACAAGACAGAGCATCGCCTCTAATAGAACAGCTAATATTTTTTCATGATCATACTATAATAATCTTAGTAATAATTACAATATTAGTAGGATATTTAATATTAACATTATTTTACACCAACTATACTAACCGTTATTTATTAGAAGGTCAAATAATTGAAGTAATTTGAACAATTTTACCTGCAATTACCTTAGTATTTATTGCTTTACCTTCACTACGATTATTATATTTACTTGACGAAGTAAGAAATCCTTCAATAACTCTTAAATCTATTGGTCATCAATGATATTGAAGTTATGAATATTCAGATTTTAACAAACTTGAATTTGATTCCTATATAACTCCAATTAATGAAATAAAAAATTATGAATTTCGTCTATTAGATGTAGATAACCGAATTATCTTGCCTTTTAATACCCAAATTCGAGTTCTAGTAACAGCTGCCGATGTTATTCATTCTTGAACAGTTCCTTCCTTAGGAGTAAAAATTGATGCTACTCCAGGACGGTTAAATCAAACTAATTTTTTTATAAATCGATCAGGATTATTTTACGGACAATGTTCAGAAATTTGCGGGACAAATCATAGATTTATGCCTATCGTAATTGAAAGTATTCCAACTAACGCATTTGTTAAATGAATTACTGAAATAAGCAAAAATTCATTAGATGACTGAAAAGCAAGTATTGGTCTCTTAAACCAAATTATAGTAAAATTTAACAAATTACTTCTAATGAAAAGAATTAGTTAAAATATAACATTAGAATGTCAAACTGAAATTATTAAAAATTAATATTCTTTAATCCCTCAAATTGCCCCAATAAACTGATTAATATTATATTTTTTATTTACAATTATTTTCTTAATATTCAATTTTATTAATTACTATATATTTATTATTAAAAATTCCATAACTCAAAATAATAAACACAGCCTTTCAAAAATAATAAATTGAAAATGATAACAAATTTATTTTCATCTTTTGACCCTGCAACAAATATTTTAAATTTATCATTAAATTGAATAAGTACTTTAATAGGAATTATTTTAATCCCAATAATATATTGATTTATTCCTTCACGATTAAGTATTATTTGAATTAATATTTTATTAACTCTACACAAAGAATTTAAAATATTACTAGGATCTTATAGAAATAAAGGAAGAACTTTAATTTTTATTTCTTTATTTTCATTAATTCTATTTAATAATTTTATAGGGTTATTTCCTTATATTTATACAAGCTCAAGTCATATATCAATAACATTATCTTTAGCTCTTCCTTTATGAATAAGATTTATATTATTTGGATGAATTAATAACACACAACATATATTTGCTCATTTAGTACCGCAGGGAACTCCTCCTATTCTAATACCTTTTATAGTTTTGATTGAATCAATTAGAAATATAATTCGTCCAGGGACATTAGCTGTACGTCTTGCTGCTAATATAATTGCAGGGCATTTATTACTAACATTATTAGGAAATACTGGACCAATAATAAATTCATTCCTTATCTCATTATTAATTATCATTCAAATACTTTTATTAATATTAGAATTTGCTGTCTCAATTATTCAATCCTATGTATTTGCTATCTTAAGAACTTTATATTCTAGAGAAGTAATTTAATGTCAACACATTCAAACCATCCTTATCATCTAGTAGATTATAGACCATGACCTTTAACAGGAGCTCTTGGAGCAATAATGCTAGTTTCAGGGTTAGTAAAATGATTTCATCAATATAATACAAACTTATTAATAATTGGAGTATTAGTGACATTATTAACTATAATTCAATGATGACGAGATATCACTCGTGAAAGCACATTTCAAGGATTACATACATATGTAGTAACAATAGGGCTTCGTTGAGGAATAATTTTATTTATTACATCAGAAGTTTTCTTCTTTATTTCATTCTTTTGAGCTTTTTTTCATAGTAGTTTAGCCCCAACAGTAGAATTAGGAAATTCCTGACCTCCGATTGGAATTGAACCTTTTAATCCATTACAAATTCCTTTACTAAATACATTAATTTTATTAACTTCAGGAATTACAGTAACTTGAGCACATCATAGCCTAATAGAAAATAATTACTCCCAAGCACTTCAAAGATTAATTTTTACTGTAATTTTAGGAATTTATTTTACTATTTTACAAGCTTACGAATATATAGAATCTCCTTTTACAATTTCAGACTCAATTTACGGAGCTACATTTTTTGTAGCCACAGGATTCCACGGATTACATGTTATTATTGGGACTATCTTTCTTTTAATCTGTTTAATTCGTCATTATCATAATCATTATTCTTCAATTCACCATTTTGGATTTGAAGCAGCAGCTTGATACTGACATTTTGTTGATGTAGTGTGATTATTCTTATATATTTCAATTTATTGATGAGGTAGTTAATTCTTAATTTATTTATATAGTATAAAAAGTATTTTTGACTTCCAATCAAATAGTCTAATTATTTTTAGTATAAATAATTTTTATTATTTTAACGATAAGAATAATTATTATAATTTTATCTATGATAATAATATTTATTGCAAATATTTTATCTAAAAAAACTTTTATAGACCGAGAAAAAAATTCTCCTTTTGAATGTGGATTTGATCCAAAAAATTCAGCACGTCTACCTTTTAGTTTACAATTTTTTTTAATCGCAGTTATTTTTTTAATTTTTGATGTAGAAATTGCTTTACTAATACCTATAATTATAATTATAAAAATTTCTCATTTAATATCATGATTACTTGTAAGATTTTTTTTTATTTTAATTTTACTAATGGGACTTTATCATGAATGAAACCAAGGTGCTTTAAATTGAGCTAATTAAGGATAATAGTTAATAATAACATTTGATTTGCATTCAAAAAGTGTTGAAATATCAACTTATCTTAAAATAAGAAGTAAAATTTACAGTTAGTTTCGACCTAAAAATTTGATGATCAAATCATCCTTATTTAATAAAAAATTAGCTGAAGCCAAAAATAAGAGGCATATTACTGTTAATAATATCATTGAATTTTATTCCAACTAAAGAAATATGATGATCAAGAAAAAGCTGCTAACTTTTTTCTTTAGCGGTTTAAATCCGTTTATATTTCTGTTCATTTATATTTATATAGTTTAAAATAAAACATTATATTTTCAATATAAAAATAAAATATATCTTTTTATAAATATTTAAAAATTTAAATAATTTCCTTGATATCTTCAATATCATACTCTTACATATAAGCTATTTAAATATACTAATATAAAAATTAATAATATAATTAATCATAAAATAACTAAAATCAAATAAATCTTTATATTATTATTTTGTAAAAATTGAAAAAAAATTGAATTTTTTTTTATATTTATATATATACCTTGACCTCCAAAATATTCATTTCAACCTTGATCAAAATTTTTATATAAATTATAACTTAAAACTAAAGGAACATAATTTATAGTAAACGTAGAAATATTAGGCATAAATCACATATAGCCAAAAAAATAACTATATTTATAAAATTTTAAAGAATTACTTAATCATCTAAAAGAAAATTTAGATGATTCATATCCTAACCAAGCGCCAATTACTCTTACTAATAAAGCTAAAGTTTTTAATTCAATTGGTAAACAAATTATTATAGGTGTAGGAAAAATTAATCAACTTAATATACTTCCTATAAAAATTACAAAAATTAATATAAATAATATACTTTTTAATATAATTCAACCTTCATCATTTAATGAATGAAAAGCATAAAAATTATAATCACCTGTAATTGAATAATAACATAAACGAAAAGAATAACAAACTGTTAAACCAGTAGACACAAAAAATAATATAAAAATAAAAATATTTACATAATCCATACAAACAACTTCTAAAATTAAATCCTTAGAATAAAACCCAGCTAAAAATGGTATCCCACATAAAGCTAAACTTGAAATATTTATACAAATACATGTTAAAGGTATATGAATTATTAAATTTCCCATAAAACGAATATCTTGAACCCCCTTCAAATTATGAATAATAGCCCCAGCACATATAAACAATAAAGCCTTAAATAATGCATGAGTTAAAAGATGAAAAAAAGCAAGCTTATAATTTCCCATTGAAAGAATTCTTATTATTAAACCTAATTGACTTAATGTTGATAAAGCAATAATTTTCTTTAAATCAAATTCAAAATTAGCCCCTAACCCAGCTATAAATATAGTTAAAGTAGCAATTAATAATAAAAATAATTTTAAATTTTCATGTAAAATTACATTAAATCGAATTAATAAATAAACACCTGCTGTAACCAAAGTAGAAGAATGAACTAATGCAGAAACAGGAGTTGGAGCTGCTATAGCCGCCGGCAACCATGAAGAAAAAGGAATCTGAGCTCTTTTAGTTATAGCCGCTACTATAATTAATAAACCAATTATTTGTATATAAAAATCCATTTTTATAAAATCTAAATAAAAAATATAATTTCAACTTCCATAATTTAATATTCAAGAAATTGCAATTAATAACATAACATCTCCAACCCGATTTATTAAAGCCGTAATTATTCCAGCGTTATAGGATTTAATATTCTGATAATAAATTACTAAACAATAAGATACTAACCCCAAACCATCTCAACCTAATAAAATTGAAATTAAATTAGGACTAATAATTAACAATATTATAGAAAAAACAAATATTAAAACTAAAATAATAAATCGATTAATATTTAAATCTCCTTCTATATACTGTTCACTATAAAAAATTACTATACAAGAAATAAATAAAACAAATCTTATAAATATCAAAGACATTCAATCAAATAATATGCCTATTACAACAGATCTAGAATTTAAACTTAATAATTCATATTCAATAAAAATAACAAAATCTAATAATAAAAACTTCAAACTTAAAAAAAATAATACCATTCTAATTATAAATAAACTTACAAAACTAATAATACAAACTGAAATTACATTAATGATCTAAGATAAGATTAAATCTTATATATTTGATACCACAAATCAAAATTTTATAATTAAATTACTTAAATTTAAATTCATAACATAAAAAAACTTCTTTTAATAATTAATAAATTTAATGGAAATCAATGTAAAAATAAAAGTAAATACTCACGAACATAGCCAGAAGCACAAGAAAACTTACCAGAATAAATCTTACCATGTTGACTATATGAATATAAGTATAAAGTATAAACTGCACTAAAAAATGATAAAAATATTAACACAAAAATAGAAACTCATGTCCAAGAAATTAAACTATTTAATAAACTAATTTCTCCTATTAAATTCATAGAAGGAGGTGCAGCTATATTAGAAGAACATAATAAAAATCATCATAAAGTCATTCTAGGTATTAAATTTATTAACCCCTTATTTATAAATATACTTCGACTATTTATTCGTTCATAAGAAATATTAGCTAAACAAAATAATCCAGATGAACATAAGCCATGAGCAATTATTATTATATAAGAACCACAAAATCCTCAATAATTAAAAGTTATAATCCCCCCTAAAACTAATCCTATATGAGCAACAGAAGAATAAGCAATTAATAACTTTAAATCAGTTTGTCGTAAACAAATAAATCTCACTAGTATTCCCCCTACTAATCTAATTCTAATAAATAAAGCTGATATTGATATCCCAATAATAATAAATATTCTTAAAACTCGTAATAAACCGTACCCTCCTAACTTTAACATAATACCTGCTAAAATTATAGAACCGGATACAGGTGCTTCAACATGAGCTTTTGGTAATCATAAATGAACCATATATATAGGTATTTTTACTAAAAAAGCAAAAATCATACACACATATATATAAATATTAAAATAATATAACTTATTAAAAAAAAAAAAATCTAAAGTATAATAATTATTATAATAATAAAAAATACCAATTATTATAGGTAAAGAAGCAAATAAAGTATAAAATAATAAATAAATACCTGCCTGCAAACGTTCAGGTTGGTAACCTCAACCTATAATTAAAATTAAAGTAGGAATTAATCTTGACTCAAAAAAAAAATAAAATAAAAACAAATTTATAGATCTAAAAGTACAATACAAAAATAAAAGTAATATTAATAACACAAATAAAAAAAAATTAATAAAAAAATTTTTTTTATTAATAGATTCACTTGCTATAATCATTAATGAACAAATTCAAAATCTTAATAAAATAAAACCAAAAGACAATAAATCAGAACCAAAAAAATAACTAACATTTATTCATAAATAATTAAATCTTCCTATCATTATAAATATAAAACTTATAAATAAATATATACACTGATTTAATCAAAAACTATTTTTTTTAAAACATAAAGGAATTATAAATAATATTATTAAAAAAAATTTTAACATAATATATTTATTGAAAAAAAAAAATCATTCCCGTGAGTTCGAATTAAAGAAACTAAAATAGATAATCCTAATACTCCCTCACATACACAAAACGTTAAAAATAATATTCTAAAATAATATTCATAATTAAATATTGATAAATAAATAAATATTAATATATACAAAGACAAAATGATAAATTCTAAACTTAATAACATTAATAATAAATGTTTACGTTTAGAAGAAAAAACTATTATACCTGTAAAAAATATAAAAATAAAAATTAAAATATTAAATATATAAATAATTAGTTTTAATAATTTAAATAAAATATTGGTCTTGTAAATCAAATATAAGAAATTTCTTTTAAAACTTCAGAAAAAAAATTATCTTTTATCACTAATCTCCAAAATTAAAATTTTATATTAAACTATTTTCTGATATCTATTATATTTTTATATTATTAAGATTAATAATAACAATTATTTTTCTATTCCTAAATCATCCTCTTTCTATAGGATTAATTTTATTAATTCAAACTATACTAATTTCATTAATATCAAGAATATATTCATATTCATACTGATTTTCATATATTCTTTTTATAATTATAGTAGGAGGAATATTAGTATTATTTATTTATATAACAAGTTTAGCTTCAAATGAAATATTTAATTTCTCAACTAAATTATCAATATTTATAATTATAATAATTATTACAATATCAATCTCTTTTATATTTATTGATTATATACTAATTAATCCCTTATTTAAAAATTCAAATATAATTGAAATATTTAATAATATAATAATATTTAAAAATGAAAATTTATTAAGTTTAAATATAATCTATAATAAACCTAATAACTTAATTACTTTAATACTTGTAAATTACTTATTTTTAACATTAATTGCTGTAGTTAAAATTACAGATATTAATTATGGTCCTTTACGACAAAAATTTTAATGAATAAACCAATACGAACAAATCATCCTTTATTTAAAATTGCTAACAGAGCAATTATTGACTTGCCTACACCTTCAAATATTTCACTATGGTGAAATTTCGGATCTCTACTAGGATTATGTTTAATTATTCAAATTATTACAGGATTATTTTTAGCTATACATTATACTGCTGATATTAGAATAGCATTTGATAGTGTAAATCATATTTGTCGTGATGTAAATTATGGCTGACTTTTACGAACTCTTCATGCTAACGGAGCTTCATTTTTTTTTATTTGTATTTACTTACATATTGGACGAGGAATATATTATGGATCCTATAAATTTACTCATACTTGAACAGTAGGAGTAATTATTTTATTCTTAGTGATAGGAACAGCATTTATAGGATATGTTCTCCCTTGAGGACAAATATCATTTTGAGGGGCAACAGTTATTACAAATTTATTATCAGCTATTCCTTACTTAGGAACTATATTAGTACAATGAGTTTGAGGAGGATTTGCAGTTGATAATGCAACACTTACTCGATTTTTTATAATCCACTTTCTTCTACCTTTTATTGTTATTGCAATAGTAATAATTCACTTATTATTTCTTCATCAAACTGGATCAAATAATCCTTTAGGATTAAATAGAAATATTGATAAAATTCCCTTTCATCCTTATTTTTCTTATAAGGATATTATAGGATTTATTATTTTATTAATAATATTAACATCTCTTACATTATTAAATCCTTACTATCTTGGTGATCCAGATAATTTTACGCCCGCAAATCCACTTGTTACCCCAATTCATATTCAACCAGAATGATATTTTTTATTTGCTTATGCAATTTTACGATCAATTCCTAATAAATTAGGGGGAGTAATTGCTCTAATAATATCTATTATAATTTTAATAATTTTACCTTTCTATAATATAAGAAAATTTCAAAGATTAAAATTTTACCCTATTAATCAAATTCTATTTTGACTATTTTTTATTATTGTTATTCTTTTAACATGAATTGGAATACGCCCAGTTGAAGACCCTTACATTTTTATTGGTCAAATTCTTACAATCTTATATTTTATATATTTCCTAATTAACCCTCTTATTATAAAAATATGAGATAATTTACTATATAATTAAATTAATGAACTTGATATAAGTATATGTTTTGAAAACATGATAAAGAAGTTAACTCTTCTATTAATTTTTATACTAAAAATAATTCACTAAATTAATAAAGAAAAATAAAACACTTTTAAACCTATATATAAAAATAAATAATTTAAAGATAGGGGCAAAAAACTTTTTCAAGCTAAATATATTAATTTATCATAACGATACCGAGGTAAAGTACCTCGAACTCAAATAAATATAAAAGATAAAAATACCATTTTTATAAAAAATAAAATTGATATTAAATCTCTTCCTAAAAATAAAATACAAAATAATATTCTTATAAATAAAATTCTTGAATATTCAGATAAAAAAATTAAAGCAAATCCTCCTCTTCTATATTCAACATTAAACCCCGATACTAACTCAGACTCCCCTTCTGCAAAATCAAAAGGAGTTCGATTTGTTTCAGCCAAACTAGAAACAAATCAAACAAAAGCTAAAGGTAAAGATAAAAAAATTATTCAGACTAACTTCTGATAAAATATAAATTCTATTAAACTAAAATTTTCAATTAAAATTATAAAAGATATTAAAATCAAAGCTAATCTTACTTCATATGAAATAGTTTGTGCAACAGCCCGCAATCCTCCTAATAAGGAATATCTTGAATTTGAAGATCAACCTGCAATTATAACAGTATAAACCCCTAAACTAGAACAAGCTAAAAAAAACAATATTCCTAAATTAAAAGAAAATAAAATTGTGGAATAAGGAATAATTACTCATAATAATAAAGATAAAAATAATCTTATAATAGGAGAATAATAATATATAATATAATTTGATAATAAAGGATAAGTTTGCTCCTTAGAAAATAATTTAATGGCATCACAAAAAGGTTGAGGAATACCTATAAAACCCACTTTATTAGGTCCTTTACGAATTTGAATATAGCCCAAAACCTTACGTTCTAATAAAGTTAAAAAAGCTACTCCTACTAAAACACAAATAATTAATAAAAATATACAAACTAAAGAAAAAATTATATCTATATAAAACAAGTATTATCTGTAAAATAATTACATACATGAATTCTAAATTCATTGCACTAATCTGCCAAAATAATTAATAATATTCAAAAATATAAATATAAATATATCAAATATCTGGTCCTTTCGTACTAAAATATTTTAATTAAATAAAGATAGAAACCGACCTGGCTTACGCCGGTCTGAACTCAGATCATGTAAAAATTTAATGGTCGAACAGACCAAAATTTTAAGCTTCTACACCTAAATTAATTTTTAATCCAACATCGAGGTCGCAAACTTTTTTATCGATATGAACTCTCTAAAAAAATTACGCTGTTATCCCTAAGGTAACTTAATCTTATAATCACTAAAAATGGATCATTAAACTCATAAATAAATGTAAATAAAAAAAAAGAATTTTTTTAATCTTTCTATTACCCCAATAAAATAATTATATTAATAAAATTTAAATTAATCTTAATTAATTATACTAAATAAATTATAAAGATCTATAGGGTCTTCTCGTCTTTTATATAAATTTAAGCTTTTTAACTTAAAAATTAAATTCTATATTAAATTAAATAGAGACAGATTTTACTTCGTCCAACCCTTCATACAAGCTTTTAATTAAAAAACTAATGATTATGCTACCTTTGCACAGTCAAATTACTGCGGCCATTTAAAATCTTTCAGTGGGCAGGCTAGACTTTATATAAAACTCAAAAAGACATGTTTTTGTTAAACAGGCGAGTAAAATTTTTGCCGAATTCCTTTAAATAATCTATAATAAATTATTATACAAATATTTTTTATATACTAATTTTATCATTATAACTAATTTTTAAAAATTAAAAATTATTTATTTATAAAAAATTTAAACTAATATAAAATAATATAAAAAATTAAATTAATTATAACAAATTATTAATGATAGCTATTTCTAAACTTACATTTTTTAAATTATTTTATTTTATTTATAAATTTTTAATTAAAAGCTCATCCCTTTAATTATTAATATTAAAATTTATTATATTAAAAAATTAATATAATAAAAATAAAATACCTGAATTAAATTCATTTCTAAATAAACTAGATATATTTAAGAACGAATAACATTTCACTACCAATAAATTATTATAAATATTTTTTTTACAATAAAAAAAATAATCTATTAGCTCTCTTAAAATCGAGAAAATTAAAATTATTAATATTTATTTAATAAACCCTGATACACAAGGTACAAAAAATTAATTTTACTTTTAAATAAATAATATATTATTTCAATAATCTTTTACAATACAACTAAACTATTATTAACTTAAATTTTTTCTATAAAATATACTCAAAATAAATATTAATAAAATTATTTTTATTAAAAATAAATAAATAAAAATCTAACAATAAATTTTTAATTTCAAATTAAATCGATTTGCACGACAACTTTTTAATGTAAATAAAATACTTTACTAAACAAGCTCCAATTTGTCATTCTAGATACACTTTCCAGTACATCTACTATGTTACGACTTATCTTATCTTATAATAAGAGCGACGGGCGATATGTACATATTTTAGAGCTAAAATCATAAAATTAAAATAAATTTTATTACTATTAAATCCACCTTCACAAAGCATTTATTACCTTAATCCGTATAAATAAATTTATTGTAACCCATTTCTTCTTAAATATTAACTGCACCTTGATCTGATATATTTTTTAATTTAAAATATTAAAAATTTATATTCTATTAAAATTTTCTAATAACGACGGTATACAAATTTATTAAATAAGTAAAGTTAATCGTGGATTATCAATTATAGAACAGGTTCCTCTAAATAGACTAAAATACCGCCAAAATCTTTAATTTTCAAGAACATAACTAATACTATTTTAGTAATAAATTTTTACATTTAAAATAATAGGGTATCTAATCCTAGTTTAAATATAAATTTCATAATAATAAAAACTTAATTATAAATTATAATTATATTTAAAATTTCACCTAACAAATATAAATTTAATTTATCAATAATTCATATAATTATTCACCAATATAATTTATTCACATTTTTTGTATAACCGCAACTGCTGGCACAAAATCTGTTAATATTAAAACTTATTTCTAATTCTTAATTTCTTAAATTATTAAAATTAAATACTGCGAATAAAAAATAATAACTTAATTTTTAAAATTAAATTAATAATCAGACAAAAATTTACATGTAAAAAAAAAATTAAATAAATTTTTAAGCTAGAATTAAACTTTATTTATATAACTAAATATAAAAATTATCTATAAATTTATTTAATAAATATTATTAAATAATTTAAAATTTGTAAATAATTAATAATTTTACTTAAAATAAATTAATATCCAATTTACTATAATTAATTAATTTAATTAATTAAATATTTATTATTACAATAATTTCATATTTAAATTAATCTTAAATTTATTTTATCTTCTTTTATAATATTGACTACTTATTTTTATTAACTAATTAAAATTAATCTTATAAAAAAATTTATCTTTAAGTAATAATTTAACAGAATCTTTTAAACTTTAGTACACAATAAATAAAAACAAAAACTTAAAATTATATTAAATTAATAATATAAACTAGTTAACTTTTTGATTACAAATGTAACTATTAATTTAATGCCATACCTAAAGCTAAAGTTTCATATATATATTATTCTATTCAACTTATAATATATAATTTATCTATAGTTATAAGTAACATCTAAATTTGTATATTAAGTTTATTTATCTATATTTAATAAAAAATTTACAAAGGAAAAATGAAATTTCCCCCACAAAACCAAAATTTATACCGACTTATATAGTAATATAAATTGAAAAATAAATTTTGTGATCGTTTCCATCTAAAAAATAAAAACTATAAACCTCCTAATCAATTTCGATTTATTATTTAAACAAATAATTTTTAAGATGAAAGAAAAATTTACAATAAATAATTTTAAATCAAATTAATCTTAAATTAAAATTTTAATAACTTTTTTTAAATATAAAAATATTTTCTGCCCAAATATTTTTTTTAAAAAAATTTAATTTGAAATAAAAACTTATTATAAATATAAACACACAAATAAAATAACTATTCAACTCAATTTAATACATAATAAAATTAATTGAATATAAATATAATAAATTTTATTTAAATAAAAATACAAATCATTAAATTTAATACGATCTATAATTTTTATTAAATAATTTTTTTAAAAAATTATTAAATAAATACCCAAATAAATAAAATTTTTAAAAATCAAATAAATTTTTAATTAAAACTATAAATTTTAAAAAAATAAAAATATTTCTGCCCAAATTATTTTTATTAATTAAATTTTAATTTAATTATAAAATTTTATCTAACTAAAAAAAATTATAAATTTTAATTTAAATAATAATTTTATCAAAATAAAAATTAACACATTATAATTAATCTATAAAATTATAAATTAACAAAAATAATTAATTTTTAAATTTTAAAATAATTTCTTATATATAAGTAAATACATTTAAATAAAAGTCTAAAATTATATAAATCTTAATTAAAATTTGAAATCATAAATTAGTAAGGGGATAAAAATATTTCTGCCCAATATTTTTATTTTTTTAAACTTTTATTTATTATAAAATATGTCTAAACTAAAAAATTAATTTCAATTAATAATAAATAAAACTTTAAAATTATTATAAAACTTTATCTAAATCTAATAAAATCTAAGTTTAACAAAAATCATAACCTTAAAATTTTAAAAACTAATAAAATTTAATTTAATATTAAATTAATTTTAAAATCATCGCAACTTTAATAAAATATTTTCTAAACAATAAATTAACATAAAATTAATATTTTTAATTAATTTAATTCAAAAATAATTAATTTAAAATATAAATATAATAAAATCTAATTATTCAATATATTAAATAACTATTACAATAAAATTTAAATTCAAATTTAAATTTTATATAAATAATAAATTGTAAATAAAAAATTTAAATAAAAATATTATATATAAAAATCCTTTAATAAAATTTAAATCTATAATTTATCTATATTTATAAAAATATTTTCTTAAAATGTAATTTTATATAAACTTAATTAATGTGTAGTTAAATTAATTTATTAATAAAATTTAATCTCAATTTTTAACACTCTGTTAAAAATGATTTAAATATATATATATAAATAAAATTTTAAAATAGATATTAATTTATCTCAAATTAAATTTCATGTTCAATAAAAGATATATTTTATAACCTACATCCTTATTAATTTTTTTTTTTTTTTTTGTCAATAAATATTTATATTTATGTAAATATATATATATATATATAATAATAATAAATTTATTATATAATAAGTATAATTAATGATTTATAAATTTATTATTAATATTATTATTTTATAAATTTTTATAAAATAATAATATTAAAAATAAATTCATTAAATAATAAGAAATTTAAATAATTATATATAATAAATCAATTCTAAATTTTAAAATAATTATATATTTTACAGACACTAATAAATTTTAATTAATCCCCTTTAAGGATTTTCTTAAGTAAAACTTAATTATTTAGTTAGATAATCTGTATATTAATATAATCGTATTATTTTATAAATAATATTGATTTAGAAATTACTATATCTATTTAATTTATTATTAATAAATATATGTGTATATACGTAGAAATTTATAACATGCAATAAATATATATATATTAATTAAATATTTATATATATATATATGAGTATTGCTTATATATGTAATAAATTTTTATTACCAGAAAGTTAAAATTCCAAAAAATCAATAGCTGAAATTTTATCTGTCCAAAAATCGTATAATTTAAATTTGCAAAAAGTTACAGCGATTTTCGGGATTTTAAGTCGATTTTTCGAGAAATTTGGGTAAAATTCCCGAAGTTTCGTGCATAATTTTCAAAAATCCCGCACTAATTTAAGGAATTAAAGTAATTGTAAATTTTTTAAACTCAACAATAAATTAATCATAATTCCAAAATCTAATTACAGCAAAAAAATATCAAAATAAAGAATAA